GAAGACCAGGACTAAGCCTTTAGTTGTTATTAGAGGTTTTTAGTTCTCGGGGGGGTATAATAACTTGGGAAGTTAAGGTTTAGTTGGTTTTACATTAGTAAAAGTATAAATTTTAATGGGCGTAGTGGGTATGAATTGTTAATTTTAACAATAAAAATGTAAGATTTTAACAATAAAAATATAAAATTTTAATTATATAATGCTGTTTTACAAGGTAATTGGATGTGTTAATTTTAATATTATTTATAGTTTTTTCTATATGTCTATAGGGTAATTATATGTATATAAAAAATATAATCTTTAGTAAATGTAGGGGTTTTTGCCAATAGAAGGGAAGTTAAGGTTTAGTTGGTTTTACATTAGTAAAAGTATAAATTTTAATGGGCGTAGTGGGTATGAATTGTTAATTTTAACAATAAAAATGTAAGATTTTAACAATAAAAATGTAAGATTTTAACAATAAAAATATAAAATTTTAATTATATAATGCTGTTTTACAAGGTAATTGGATGTGTTAATTTTAATATTATTTATAGTTTTTTCTATATGTCTATAGGGTAATTATATGTATATAAAAAATATAATCTTTAGTAGATGTAGGGGTTTTTGCCAATAGAAGGGAAGTTAAGGTTTAGTTGGTTTTACATTAGTAAAAGTATAAATTTTAATGGGCGTAGTGGGTATGAATTGTTAATTTTAACAATAAAAATGTAAGATTTTAACAATAAAAATGTAAGATTTTAACAATAAAAATATAAAATTTTAATTATATAATGCTGTTTTACAAGGTAATTGGATGTGTTAATTTTAATATTATTTATAGTTTTTTCTATATGTCTATAGGGCAATTATATGTATATAAAAAATATAATCTTTAGTAAATGTAGGGGTTTTTGCCAATAGAAGGGAAGTTAAGGTTTAGTTGGTTTTACATTAGTAAAAGTATAAATTTTAATGGGCGTAGTGGGTATGAATTGTTAATTTTAACAATAAAAATGTAAGATTTTAACAATAAAAATGTAAGATTTTAACAATAAAAATATAAAATTTTAATTATATAATGCTGTTTTACAAGGTAATTGGATGTGTTAATTTTAATATTATTTATAGTTTTTTCTATATGTCTATAGGGTAATTATATGTATATAAAAAATATAATCTTTAGTAAATGTAGGGGTTTTTGCCAATAGAAGGGAAGTTAAGGTTTAGTTGGTTTTACATTAGTAAAAGTATAAATTTTAATGGGCGTAGTGGGTATGAATTGTTAATTTTAACAATAAAAATGTAAGATTTTAACAATAAAAATGTAAGATTTTAACAATAAAAATATAAAATTTTAATTATATAATGCTGTTTTACAAGGTAATTGGATGTGTTAATTTTAATATTATTTATAGTTTTTTCTATATGTCTATAGGGTAATTATATGTATATAAAAAATATAATCTTTAGTAAATGTAGGGGTTTTTGCCAAATGGGGGGGGGGGGGGAAAGAAATACATGGTGGAACATCAGGTTATGCGCATGAAAGCATGGGCGGAAGTGATTAGTCTTACAAAGAAAGAGTGTTAAGGTGACTGACCGGGTATATAAAGGAAAGTCGACCGTGGGGAGTGTGGAGTGTCCCCCAAAAAATAAAAATCCAACCAAATGCATTTGAGAATGGAGATGCCGCGATCACGGACTTGAATGAGTGGTTACCAAGACGGTGCGGGTTGAGGCCTCGAAGAAGAGGAACGAATGTCCAGGCAATCGCAAGATAGGTACGTGAGAGTGATAACCAGAGGCCTCTTAAAAAGCAATACATGGAAGCCGTGTCCAGGTATGGGCTTGAAACTAGTAACAGTGAGTACCGAACAAAAGATGACGCGGATAACAAGAACTCCAACCACATGAGGATTAATTCAAGTGGGGGGATGTGTGTATGGGGCAAATAGATGAATGCGCGATATACATAGGGGGTGAGTAACTGGGTTTAGGGAAGGGTTGTGGTGTTGCTTGGGGCTTGGTTGCCCATGTTAACATTTTCAGTGTTATGCTTTAGAGTTTAAGCTACAGGAACATTGTTTGGCAGGAAGTAGTTTAATTAGAACGTCGGCTTTGGGGGCCGAGGGAACAAAATTTTGTTTGTCTTCTTGACAGAATACTCTCGGAGGGGGTTAGCCCCCGTCTCTGTCTTACAAGGCCAGCGCTTTGAGCATTCTTAGCTACGAGGGTGCTGGGTTAAGGTTTTTATCCCCCCGTTGAATGGGAATGATTGGTTGGTTAGGTTTGTGTTTTAGTTTTATGAAAATAAATGGTGGTTTGGTTGTTTTATTTTCTAGGGCTCCTAGCAGGGGTATGAGGATGAGGATGGTGATGAAATAGAGTAGTGAGGTGATTTGTCCTAGTAGAATGTATGGGGAGTTTACTGGTTTTCCTCCGATTCATGTGAGAGCGAGGAAATTTAAGATAAGGGTTCAGAATAGTAGTTGTGATAGGGGGCGTAGAGATATGGGTTGTTGGGTGGTTGTGTGAAGGAAGGGGATTAGGAGTAGGATAAAGATGGAGGAAAATATGGCTAGTACGCCGCCTAGTTTGTTAGGGATGGATCGTAAGATAGCATAGGCAAATAGGAAGTATCATTCAGGCTTAATATGTGATGGGGTAGCTATTGGATTTGCTGGGGTAAAGTTTTCAGGGTCTCCTAGTAGAGCTGGGAGGTAGAGGGCAAGGGTGAGTAATATGGATGCGGCTAGTACTGCTCCTAGGACATCTTTTATGGTGTAGTAGGGGTGAAATGGGATTTTGTCGGTGTTTTTGGATAATCCAGCGGGATTGAAGGATCCTCGTTCGTGTAGGAAGATTAGGTGGGTGATGAGTAGGGCTAGGATGATGAATGGGAGGAGGAAGTGAAGGGCAGTAAAGCGTGTGAGTGTTGCGTTGTTTACTGAGGGTCCACCTCAGATTCATGGTACGATGGTGTCTCCAATGTATGGGATGGCGGATAGTAGGTTGGTGATTACGGCTGCTCCTCAGAATGATATTTGTCCTCATGGGAGGACATAGCCTATGAATGCTGTGGCTATTAGTAGGAATAGTATGATTACTCCAACGTTTCATGTGTTTTCGTGTAAGTAGGAGGCGTAGTATAGGCCTCGTCCGATATGTAGGAAAATAAATATGAAGAAGATGGAGGCTCCGTTTGTGTGGAAGCTTCGGATAAGTCATCCAAATCAGACCTCGCGGGAGGTGTAGGCGACGGATGAGAAAGCTGTGGTATCGCTGGGTGAGAAGTGTATTATTAGGAATACTCCTGTGAGGATTTGGATTATAAGGGTCAGGCCTAGTAATGATCCGAAGTTTCATCAGGTAGAGATGTTTGATGGGGTTGGTAGGTCAATTAGTGAGTGGTTGACAAGTTTGAGGAGTGGGTGTGATTTTCGTAGTTGGTGGGTCATATGTTAATTGTTTTTATAGTTGAAGAACAACGGGGGTTTTTCAGACCTCAGGTTTTGGTTGAAGTCCAAATGAGAATAATGGAATTTACATTGTTTTTGGGTTGTTTGGTGTTGATGTGTGCGGTAATGGTTGGGGCAAATTCTGGGGTTCATTTTGCTGTGCTGAGTTTAGTTTTTATGGCTATGTTGGGTAGTGGTTTGGTGGTGATTGAGGGTGGGAGTTTTATGCCTTTAGTGGTGTTGTTGGTTTGTTTGGGGGGGTTGTTGGTTGTGTTTGCTTTTTGTGTGGGGTTTACTGATGATCCGTTTGGTGGGGTTGGGGTCTCTAAGGAGTTTGTGTTTTTTTGTTTGGTTGGGTTGGTCGTGGTGGTAGGTTGTGTGTGTGGGTACTTGCGAGATTGTTGGGTTGTTGGGGTGAGTGGAATGGTGGGTGTAGAAGTTGTTGGAAGTGGTGCAGCTAATGAGTTGTTGGGAGTTGGGTTGATGTATTCAAGTGGGTGGGGGTTTGTTTTGGTGTGTAGTTGGGCTTTGTTAGTTGCGTTGTTCGTGATTACGGGGATTGTTCGTGGTCATTGTTTAGGGTCGCTTCGTTCCTTCAGAGGAGAAGAGTGATGGTGATAGTTCATAGAAAGGCTATGAGGTATTTTTTTATTTTTGCTTTGTGGTAGGGGGTTAATGTTGTAGTTATTAGGATTTGTAGGCGAGCTGTTGTTTTTGGTCCGATAGCTTCATATCATGTTTGGTCGGTTAGGGGGGTAGATAGTTTTTGGCTGGAGTGTAGTGCAGTGGAAGAAAATAGGTGGTGAATAATTAGGTTGAAGAATATTAGTTTTGTTAGTGATGGTGGTTGGAGGTCTTTTGTGGTTGATGGGAATTTATCTGTGGTGAATATTAAGGCTATTGCGGTTAGAAGGCCGGCTGTTGTGATGGCTAAGGCTGTGAATTTGATTGTGGTTGGTATGGTTAGTTGAGGGGTATGGGATGGTAGTATGAGGTTCGAGATTAATAGTCCGGCAATTATACTTCCGACGGCCAGACGGAGGATTGGGTTTATGGTTTTTTGGTTTTCTTCAATTGGGTTTATTGTTAATGATCGGTTGGTTCCTAGTAGGGTGAAGTAGACTATACGAAGGCTGTAGGCTGCGGTGACGGAAGTGGCGAATAGGGTGAGGGCGAGGGGCCAGATGTTGATGTGGGAGGTATTTAGGGTTTCAATAATGGCGTCTTTGGAGTAGAATCCAGATAAGAAGGGTATACCAGTGAGGGCTAGCGTTCCAGTGGTGAGACAGGAGGTGGTAATGGGTATTGTTTTTTTTAGGTTTCCTATTTTTCGGATGTCTTGTTCATTGTTTAGGTTGTGGATAATTGATCCTGCGCATAGGAATAGTATTGCTTTAAAGAAAGCGTGCGTTAGGATGTGTAGGAATGTTAGTTCGGGTTGTTTAAGTCCGATTGTGGTTATTATCAGTCCTAGTTGGCTTGAGGTTGAGAAGGCAATAATTTTTTTTATGTCGTTTTGGGTGATGGCACAGGTGGCTGCAAATGTGGAAGTAATTGCCCCCAAGATTAGGCAGGCGGTGGTGGTTTCTTGGTAGCTGTAGATGATCGGGGAAGTTCGGATTAGTAGGAAAATGCCGGCTACTACTATAGTGCTTGAGTGGAGTAGGGCTGAGACTGGTGTTGGGCCTTCTATAGCTGGTGGTAGTCATGGGTGGAGTCCGATTTGGGCTGATTTTCCTGCTGCTGCAAAAATGATAGCGGCTGGCAGGATAAGGGGGTAGTTTGGAGAAGGGGAAAGGTTTGTAATGTCTAGGGTGAGGTTATGTGTGGCTATTCATGATAGGGCGGTTAGGATTCCGATGTCTGAAAATCGGTTGTAAATGATGGCTTGGAGGGCTGCTTTGTTGGAGCTTGCTCGGAAGGACCATCAGTTAATTAATAGGTATGACAGGATGCCAACTCCTTCTCAGCCGATGAAGAGATTGAATAGGTAGTTAGCGCTTACTAGGATTATTATTATTAGGATAAATACTAGTAGGTGGTTAAAGAAAGAGGTAATTTTTGGGTCTGAGGATATGTAGGATTCGGAGAATTCTATAATTGATCATGTAATGAATAGTGCTGTTGGAATGAAGAAGGCTGAGTATGTGTCAATTTTTAGGGCGATGGGTAGGTTGAAAGATTCTAAGTGTAGTAAGTAAAAGTGGTTTGACAAGGTTGTGTTGTTGTTTGGTAAGGTTAAGAGAAGAGGGGGGAGGCTTGTGAAGAAGGCTAATTTGGTTATTGTTGTTTTGAATTTGATTGATGTATTGCTAGTTTTTAGGGTGGCTGTTAGTAGGAGTAGAAAGGGAAGGATAAAGGTGGTTAGGATGAGGGGGGGATTAGGCATATGATTTCACTTGGACTGCGCCAAGATTGTTAGCGCCTAAGGCTAACGGATGACTCGGTTATCCTATGAAAGCCGGTAGGCAAGGCTGGTTGAGTCTCCTGTTTTTAGGGTCACATTCTAATGTTTTAGTTTAAACTATGCTTACGTGGAGAATTGAGGAGGCCAAGAAGATTAAACCTGGTTTGAGGAATTAGCAGTTCCTACGTGAAGTTTCCACCTCATTAAGTGGGTCGGGCAGGTCGACTCTGTCCGGACTCTTTATTTAGTAAAAACTTTGTGTTTGTTTTTAAAATAATACAGGAGTTGTTAATTTTTCACTTAGAGAGAAATGTGGTGGTAGTTAATGGTTATTTTGTTTGAAAAGATTGGTAATTTTTACTACATCCTTTTTTATTTAACAAGTGATAGGGATTGTTGGCTTTTGTATTATTTTATGAGGTTAGGAGTTAAACTTTTGTGTGGGATTGGGCCAGTTTAGGTGGTTATTGGGGGGCGGTTAATTTTGGGTTGGTTGCAAGTCCGGCTGATGGTAATAGGTGGAGGAGTATTAGGAAGTGTTCTCGAGTTTGGGAGGGGGACGAGGGTTTAATATTAGGTGGTAGGGTTGCTTGTTGGGTGGATGAAAATATGTAGAGGGTGTAAGTTGTTGTAGCGAAGGTCTTTAATCCGGCTATGAAGACTGTGATGTCTAGTCAGCTAAATAGCGATGTAATAAGGGTTAGTTCTCCGTTTAGGTTAATTGTTGGTGGTAGGGCTATGTTTGTTGAGCAGGCTAGAAATCATCAGGCTGTAAGGAGGGGTGAGGTAAGTTGTAGGCCTTGTAGGGCGATGAGTGTTCGGGTGCCGGCTCGTTCGTAGTTGAAGTTTGCCAGGCAGAATAATATGGATGAGGTTAGACCGTGGGCTACTATTAGGATTATAGCCCCTGTTGGGGCTAGTTGGTCTCGGGTGAGGATGGCGGCTGTTACTAGTGCTATGTGGCCGATTGAGGAGTAGGCAATAAGTGATTTTAAGTCCCCTTGTCGTAGGCAGATGAGGCCAGCTGCTAGTGTTCCCCAAAGGGATAGGCATAGTAGTGGTATATAAGTGGTGTTGTCTTGTGTGGTTAATAGGTTTGTTACTCGTAGTATACCATAGCCGCCTAGTTTTAGGAGCACTGCGGCAAGTACTATTGATCCTGCAATTGGGGCTTCTACATGGGCTTTTGGTAGTCAAAGGTGTAGGCCATAGATTGGGGTTTTTGCTAGGAAGGCTAGAAGTGTTGAGAGTCAGAGTAGTGTATTAGTTCATGGGCTTTCGCTTGTTGTTGGGATTAATTGTAAGACGGGCATGGAGGTAGTCCCTTTTACGTTTTGGACGGCTAAGATGCTGAGTATTAGGGGGATGGAGGTGGTAATAGTGTAGAATAGGAAGTAGGTTCCAGCGTTTAGCCGTGCTAGTTGGCTGCCCCATCGGGAGATGATTACAAGAGTTGGGATTAGTGTAGCTTCGAATGTGATGTAGAATAGTATTAGGTCTATGGCTATGAATGCTATGAGTAGGGCGAGTTGGAGTGCGAGGGTGATGGCGATAAATGTTTTGATTTGTCGAGGAGTGAGGTTGGATATTAAGTTTTGGCTGGCTATGAATATTATGGGGAGGAGTCAACAAGATAGTAGTATGAGGGGGGTTGAATAGCCGTCGCTGCCTAGGGATGAGTTGCTTGGGTCTATTGCGGGGTCGGATGGATTAAGGATTAGGACGGAGATAGTTGTTGTGATGGTTGTACATGATGTTGATGAGAGTCAGGTGGCCTTGTTCGGGATGAAGGAGGTGATGAGGGTGGACGTGGCCGTGGGGGTAAGGATTTTTAACATTGGAGGAGGTTTAGGTTTTTAAGGTTTGTGGTGTTGTGTGTTCGGGTGGAGGCGATAAGTAGGGCGAGGCCGACTCCTGCTTCGCGAGCGGAAATGGTTAAGACTGTTAAGGGTAAGATGAATAATGATGGGTGTGAGTGAAGTGATAGTACTGTGAGGGCTAGGAGGACTGATAAGGTTATGCCTTCGAGGCAGAGAAGCGTTGAGAGAAGGTGGTTGTGGTGGATAATTAAGCCTGTGGTGCAAATTATGAAAGCTAGGAAAAAAAGTGTTGTTACGGGTGTGATGGTTTGGAACCACAGGTCTGGTTGTGATTTTCTAGGTCGAAGTTAGAGGTCTTGTTTTAGACTAGTTCCTAGAGGGTCGGGCGTGTTATTCTGCCCACTCTAGGCCGCCTTGGAGTCATTCATAACTTAGACCGATAAGTAGGAGTAGAAATACGGTGATGGTGCATGTAATAGTTTTTATGGGGTTAATGGTGTGGATAGATCATGTGAGTGGGAGTAGGATGGCGACTTCAAGGTCGAAGAGTAGAAATAGGATGGCGACTATGAAGAATCGAATTGATAGGGGAAGGCGGGCAGATCCGAGTGGGTCAAATCCGCATTCATAGGGGGAGAGTTTTTCTTGGTCCGGGGATGTTTTGGTTGTTATAAGATTTAGGGTAATTAGAGCTGCGGTGGTGATGAGTGTTATTAGGAGTATAATAAGTAAGTTAATTGTTTTTCCCTAGACAGTGGCGATAGGATTTAGTGATTGGAAGTCACTTGTATTATTTATACTAGAAAAGCATGAGCCTCATCAGTAGATTGAAATATAAAGGAAGAGCCAGATTATGTCTACGAAGTGTCAGTATCAAGCGGCAGCTTCAAATCCGAAGTGGTGGTTAGAAGTGAAGTGGTATTTTACTTGTCGGTATAGGCAAGTTATGAGGAAGATTGAGCCGATGATGACGTGTAGGCCGTGGAAGCCAGTAGCAACGAAGAATGTTGATCCGTAGGTGCTATCTGCAATAGTGAATGGGGCTTCGTAATATTCTATGGTTTGAAGGGCGGTGAAGTAAACTCCTAGGAGTACGGTGAGTGTGAGGGCGTGGATTGTTTGTACGCGGTTGGCGTTCATTAGGCTATGGTGGGCCCATGTTACTGTTACCCCGGATGCTAATAGGACGGCAGTATTTAGGAGGGGAACCTCGAAGGGGTCAATAGGGGTAATTCCGGTGGGGGGTCATTGTCCTCCTAGTTCGGGGGTTGGGGATAGGCTTGAGTGGTAGAATGCTCAGAAGAAGCCTAGGAAGAAGAAGATTTCAGATGTAATAAAAAGGATTATTCCAAGGCGTAATCCTTTTTGTACTGTGGGTGTGTGGTGTCCTAGGAAGGTGCTTTCTCGTACAATATCTCGTCATCATTGGAATATTACTAGTAATGTGCAGATTAGGCCGAGTAGTAGGGCTGGATAAGAGTTGTAGTGAAATCATAGGGTTAGGCCCGTTGTTAGGATTATGGCGGCTATGGCTCCGGTTAGGGGTCATGGGCTTGGGTGGACTATATGGAATGGGTGGGTTTGGTGGGACATTATGTGTTTTCTTGTAGGTATAGGGAGAGTAATAGGACAAAAACGTATGCTTGGATTATGGCTACGGCGAACTCTAGGAGAAGGAGGAGGGTTAGGGTTGTTAGTGTTAGTAGGCTGAGAGGGGGTATAATAGACCATAGGTTTATTGTGGCTATAGAGAGTAATTGAATAAGTAAGTGGCCTGCGGTTAGATTTGCTGTTAGTCGTACGGCTAGGGCAACAGGTCGGATTAGTAGGCTGATTGTTTCAATTAGGATGAGGATGGGGATTAATGGGGTTGGGGTTCCTTCTGGGAGGAGGTGAGCAAGGGAGGTTGTTGGTTGGGTTCGTAGTCCAATTAGTACGGTTATTCCCCATAGGGGGAGGGCAAGGGCTATGTTTATAGATAGTTGTGTTGTTGGGGTAAATGTATATGGGAGTAGTCCTAATAGGTTTGTGAAAGAGAGGAGGATTAGTAAGGAGATGAGGGTAACGGAGTGTATGTGTCCGGGTTTATTGATTGGGGTTATGATTTGTTTGGTGATTTGGGTAATGTATCAAGATTTTATTGTTGTTGCTGGGTTTGATAGTCATTGGTTTTTTGGGTTTAGGAGGAGGAGGGGAATGATTAATAGGGCAGGTATGAGTAGGGGGGTGCCTATGAGGTTGGGGATTATGAATTGGTCAAATAGGTTAGTGTTCATGGTCAGGGTCATGTTTTGGGTGGTTTGTAGGTTATGTGTAGAGGGTCATTTGTTGGGATTAATGAGGTTGTTTGGGGTTGGAGGATCGTAGTAAAAAAAGTTCAAGTGATTAGAAGGATAACTAGTCAGGGTTCTGGATTTAGTTGGGGCATGTCACTATGGGGGGTAGGGAGTTGTTGGTCCCCCTGCTCTAGCTTAAAAAGCTAGCGCTAAGTAGTAGCTTCATTAGTGATGAGGTGGAGCGGTTTTCTAATCAGAGTTGGAAGTGGTTTAGTGGGGTTGTTTCTATAACAATTGGTATGAAGCTGTGATTTGCTCCGCAAATCTCAGAACATTGGCCGTAAAATACGCCAGGGTTGGTTAGTGTAATTATGGTTTGGTTTAGGCGTCCAGGGACTGCGTCTATTTTTGTTCCGATAGAAGGGATAGCTCATGAGTGGAGAACATCTTCTGCTGTGACTAACACTCGAATAGTTGAGTTTATTGGGGTGACTATGCGGTGGTCTACTTCTAGGAGGCGAAGATGACCGGGTAGGAGGTCTTGTGGGGGTGTTATGTAAGAGTCAAATTCTAATGTGGAGAAGTCAGTGTACTCGTAAGATCAATATCATTGGTGTCCGGTTGTTTTGATGGTTAGGCAGGGGTTATTGGTTTCATCTATAAGATAGAGGGTGCGTAGAGATGGGAGGGCAATTGAAATTAGAATAATTGCTGGTAGAATGGTTCAGATTACTTCGATTTCTTGGACGTCTGAGGTGTTTGAGTAGTAGAGTTTAGTAAGGAGTAGGGCAGATATTGTGTAGAATACAAGGGAGCTGATTAGGATGAGGATTATTATGGTATGGTCGTGGAAATATAGTAGTTCTTCTATGAGTGGGGATATTGCATCTTGGAAGCCTAGATGTATTGGGTTAGCCATGGAAGAGTATAGGGTCTAAGTTCTATTTTTTGTCCTTGACAAGGGCAAGTAATACAGTATATACTAACACTTCTTTAGAGGACTGAGCATGGTGGTATTGCGTCTGGTTTGAAACTAGATGGTGGGGGTTCGATTCCCTCTGTCCTTGGGATTCATAATATGTCAGGGCGTTTTTGTGTTATAGTAAATACTGGTTCTTCGTAGGTGTGATAGGGTGGTGGGCAATTGTTAAGTCATTCAATGTTGGTGATTGTTATTTCAGGTATGGTTACTTTTCGTTTAGATGAGAATGCTTCTCATACAATGAATATTATGAGGATAACAGCGGTTAAGGAGATTAAGGATCCGATTGAGGATGTTAGGTTTCAGATGGTGTACGCGTCTGGGTAGTCAGAGTATCGTCGTGGCATTCCGGATAGTCCGAGGAAGTGTTGTGGGAAGAAGGTGAAGTTTACTCCGATAAATATGATTATGAATTGGATTTTTGTTCATGTTGGGTGGAGGGTAAATCCTGTGAATAGGGGAAATCAATGAGTAAACCCGCTTATAATGGCGAAAACTGCTCCTATTGATAATACGTAGTGGAAGTGGGCGACTACGTAGTATGTGTCGTGAAGAACAACGTCTAGTGAGGAGTTGGCTAGGACAATTCCGGTGAGGCCCCCTACGGTGAATAGGAAAATGAAGCCTAGTGCTCATAATATTGGAGCTTGTCAGTTAATGATGCCCCCATAAATGGTTGCTAGTCAGCTAAATACTTTTACACCGGTTGGGATGGCGATGATTATTGTGGCTGTGGTGAAGTATGCTCGAGTGTCAACGTCTATTCCAACGGTAAACATGTGGTGAGCTCAGACGATGAATCCTAGGAATCCAATAGATATTATAGCTCAAGCTATTCCTATATAGCCGAATGGTTCTTTTTTACCTGAGTAGTAAGTGACCACGTGTGAGATGATTCCGAATCCTGGTAGGATGAGAATATAAACTTCGGGGTGGCCAAAGAATCAGAAAAGGTGTTGGTATAGGATAGGGTCTCCTCCTCCCGCAGGGTCAAAGAAAGTTGTGTTTAAGTTTCGGTCTGTGAGTAGTATAGTAATTCCAGCGGCTAGTACCGGTAGGGCTAGCAAGAGGAGTACGGCTGTGATTAAGACAGATCAAACAAATAGTGGTGTTTGGTATTGGGATATGGCTGGGGGTTTTATGTTGATGGCTGTTGTAATGAAGTTGATTGCTCCTAGGATAGAGGATACTCCGGCAAGATGTAGTGAGAAGATTGTTAAGTCTACGGATGGTCCGGCGTGAGCTAGGTTTCCGGCTAGAGGGGGGTAGACGGTTCATCCTGTTCCAGCTCCTGCTTCAATGCAAGAGGAGGCAAGCAGTAGTGTGAAAGATGGGGGTAGAAGTCAGAAGCTTATGTTATTTATTCGTGGGAATGCCATGTCTGGGGCTCCAATTATTAAGGGGAGGAGTCAGTTTCCAAATCCGCCGATCATGACGGGTATTACTATAAAAAAGATTATAATGAAAGCGTGGGCGGTAACAATTACGTTGTAGATTTGGTCGTCTCCCAGGAGGGGTCCGGGCTGGCTTAGTTCTGTTCGGATGAGGAGGCTAAGTGCTGTTCCTACTATTCCGGCCCAGGTTCCGAAGATAAAGTAGAGGGTGCCAATGTCTTTGTGGTTTGTGGAGAAGAATCAGCGGTGGATAAACATAGGTAAAGTGGCCGAGTGTTATATGGCAGTAGGCTGTAAATCTACTTACGGAGGTTTGATTCCTTCCTTTATCAAGTCCTGTAGTGAAATTCATGGCGGGTTGCAAACCCGCAGATGTGCTTTGAGTAGTGCCGGGGCTTAGGGTAGACAGAAACTTATTGGTTGAAGTGCTTAGCTGTTAACTAGGTATTTGTGGGATCGAGGCCCACCTGTTTATTGAGGCTTTAGCTTAATAAAAGTTTTAGATTTGCAGTCTGAGGATGTGGGGTAGAGTCCTGCAAGCCTTAGGTCAAGAAATGAGGGGGTGGTTATCCTCTTTTAGGGCTTTGAAGGCCCTCGGTTTAGGGGTTTGAACCTAATTTCTTTTAAAAGATAAAATAATCTTTGGAAATTGCTTTTATAAATACGGTACATAGTAAGAGGATGGAGGCAGCTGTGGCGAGAGTGCTGGCGGGGAAGCTTCCTTGATTTGGAGTTTTTCGTCAAAGGCGGGTTATGTTAGCAGTGTTTGGGGATATGGTGGAAATAGAGGAGTATCATAGTCGGACGTAGAAGAATAAGGTTAAGAGTGTGGATGTTAACATAATAAAGGAAGTTCAAATTGCTTTTTCTGCGATGAGTTGGCTAATTGTTAGTCATTTAGGTGTAAAACCGGCCAGGGGCGGGAGGCCAGATAATGATAGGACGGAGGCCATTAAGAGGAGGGTTGAGGTCGGGTTTTTTGAGAAGGAGATGGTAAGTGATTTTATAGTTGTTACGGAGAGTTTATCTAGCGTGATTAGTGCGGCAGAAACGGCTACAGAGTAGATGTAGAAGGTTAGAACTGCTAGAGATGGTGCATATTTGATGATAATTACTATTCATGCTATTTGGGCAATGGAGGACAGGGCTACTAGTTTTCGTACTTGGGCTTGGTTGATTCCTAGTCACCCTGCTACAATAGATGATAAGATGGCTATTGAGGAGATTAGGTTGTGGTTAATGAGGGGGGCAGTTTGGAAGAATATAACTAGTGGGCCTAGTTTTTGTCATGTTAGTAGGAAAATTGATGGGAGTGTGGGTATGCCTTGTAGGACTTCTGGCACTCAGAAGTGGAATGGCACTAACCCTAATTTGATAGATAAGGCGAGGGTGAGTGTGGTTAAGGCAATTGGATTTGTTATTTCTGTAATTTTTCAGGATCCTGTTATTTCATAATTAAGGGCCCCGGAAAAGATTATGAGTGCGGACGCTAGTGCTTGTGTGATGAAATATTTGATGGTGGCCTCGATGGCTCGGGGGTGGGATTTGTTGGCGATTAGGTAGAGGACTGTTAGTGTGTTAAGTTCTAGTGCGGCTCATATTAGGGTCAGGTGGGTTGATAGGAGAAAAATAAGTGTTGCTGGGGTTATTGTTATTAGGATGAGGGGGAGAGAGAGGGACATTTAGGGGTGGATGGAATAATCCTTCATTTTTGGGGTATGGGCCCAATAGTTTTAATTAGCTTACACTCCTAGGGGGTACTATAACGGAAGTAGGGAGGATTTTGATTCCTTTTGAGCGGGTTCGAGTCCCGTTCCTCTAGGATACGAGGGGGCTTTAACCCCTATAATCTACTCTATCAAAGTAGCCCCTTGTAGTTTAGGTACGAATCCTAGGCCCCAGGAGGGAGGCCAAATATTGATATTGGTAGTGACATGTGCCATAGGCAGAAAGCTAGTGTTAGGGGCAGGAAGCTTTTTCATAGTAGGTATATGAGTTGGTCGTAGCGGAATCGTGGGTAAGATGCTCGGATTCATAGGAAGCTTATGGTAAATATAAGAGCTTCGGTTATTATGATGCTGGTAAATAGTGTTGGGATAAAGGTTAGAGGTGATGGGTTGAGGAATAGGGTGATAGTTAGGGTATTTATTAATATAATGTTAGCATATTCGGCTAGGAAAAATAGTGTGAATGGGCTTGCGCCGTATTCAACATTGAATCCAGATACGAGTTCTGATTCGCCCTCTGTTAGGTCGAATGGGGCACGGTTTGTTTCTGCTAGTGTGGATGTGTATCATATCATTATTAGTGGTCATGTGGTTGGTGCGAGGGGTAGGGGTTCTTGCGTGGTGATGAGGGTTTGTAATGAGAATCCCCCGCTTAGCAGTACAATGGATAGTACAATAATGGCTAGTGTGACCTCATAGGAGATTGTTTGGGCAACTGCTCGTATGGCGCCTATCAGGGCGTATTTTGAGTTTGAGGATCACCCAGATCATAGTAGTGAATAGACTATGAGGCTTGACATAGCTAGTAGGAAAAGTAGGCCTAGGTTTAGGTTTACGAGGGGAAATGGTATTGGGATTGGGGCCCATATGGTGAGAGATAGGGTTAATGCTGTAGCTGGGGCTAATATGAATAGGGTTGGGGTGGCGATTATAGGGAGGGTTAGTTCTTTAATAATGAGTTTAAATCCGTCTGCAAAGGATTGGAATAAGCCAATAGGGCCAACGGTGTTTGGCCCTTTTCGTAGTTGAATGTGGCCAATAATTTTTCGTTCTAGGGCTGTTAAAAACGCTACTGCAATTAGAATGGAGATAATGAATAGTGCTTGAGGTGTGATGGCTATAAGGTTAATTGCTGGGTAGAGAATTTGAATCTCTGAATAAAGGGCTTAGGCCTTTTGCATTTGACCGGACTTTGCCAACCCAGCATGCTCTTATTTTGGGGGTAGTGATTATCCTGGTTAATTAGATTAGTTGTTTTCACTAAGTTGTTGGTAAGGCGTGCTTTGGTGGTATGGGCCTTTCTCTCACGGCCCTTTCGTACTGGGAAGAGATGTAATCATAGATAGAAACCGACCTGGATTGCTCCGGTCTGAACTCAGATCACGTAGGATTTTAATCGTTGAACAAACGAACCTTTAATAGCGGTTACACCATTAGGATATCCTGATCCAACATCGAGGTCGTAAACCCCCCTGTCGATATGAGCTCTTGAGGGGGATTGCGCTGTTATCCCTGGAGTAGCTTTGTCCGTTGATCGACGTTGTCGGATCTAATTACATTCAAGTACTTTGAGGAGTGGGTCTTGGTTAATAATTTGGTCTTAGTTATAATTGTCTTAAAAGTTTTTCTTTGTTTTAGGGTCACCCCAACCGAAAACGTTAAGTCAGGTTTCAACAGTCGTGGGTGTTGCAGTTAATGTTGTTGGTTTAACTTAGTGGGTTTAAGTTTCACAGGGTCTTCTCCGTCTGGTGGGGTCATTCCTGCTTTTGCACAGGAAGATCAATTTCATTGGCTGCTTGCAGGAGACAGTTAGATTCTCGTTTAACCGTTCATACTAGTCCTTATTTGGAGAACAAGTGATTACGCTACCTTTGCACGGCTATAAATACCGCGGCCATTCAACCTGTAGTCATTGGGCAGGTATCACCCTCAATACTAAATGGGCTAGAGGGCTATGTTTTTGGTAAACAGTCGGAATCTTTGCTTGCCGAGTTCCTTTTGCAAGGTTCAGCCTTTCTTTTGGCGCTCCTGTGTTGGGTTAACAGATGAGGTCTTCTTTTGACCTCGTGGTGGTTGTGGGGAGGTGGCTGTTAATAATTTGTAGGGTGTCAGGCAGGATGTAAGTTGACGCCAAAGAGAAGGTCATTTTCTTATTACTTATTTTAGCATTGTCTTTTCTAATATTATAGATGGGCTTGGTGGATAATGAAGGGTTCGAGGTGTTGTTGGGATCTTTAAGGGGGAAGCTTTGACGCTTTTTTGTGGTGGCTGCTTTAAGGCCTACAGTAAATTATAAAGATAGATTACCCTTAAGCGGAGGTTGAGTCCTGTGTTAATAGAGCTGTACCTCTATTAAGTAACTTGAAAATTTTTCCTTATCCTTTGTTGTGGGGGGGGGTTAGAAAGATTTTCAGTAGAACTAATGTTCGTTTCCCAAGCAGCCAGCTATCACTGGGTTCGGTAGGCTTTTCACCTCTACTAAACAGTCTTCCCGCTCTTTTGCCACAGAGGGGGGTGGGCCCAGGTTTGGCTGCTGATTAGTAGCTCACTCAGTTTCGGGGTGGTGTGACTTGAATTCTTTTTGCCATTTAAGGTTTGCTAAATCATAATGCGAAAGGTAGGAGGGTTAGTCTCTGCTGTGTTGTGCTTTTGTTTATGTTGGTAGTTATTTCAGCTTTCCCTTGTGGTACTTCTTCTGTTGCGCCTATTTGCTTTTCTTTCGCCGATACTTAGGTGTTGTAAATGTTTTGGTTTTACTTTGGTTAGGTATAGGGTGTGGGTAGGGCTAGATGTGGGCTTCAAGGTGATCCAGTTGTGGATATTTTTCAGGTGTAGGCTGAATGCTCTGTGTTTAAGCTACATCTTGATGTTCCAAGAGCACCTTCCGGTACGCTTACCTTGTTACGACTTACCCCATCTTACCGGTATTTAGCGCCTGTTACTAAGGTGTAGTGGCGTTTACTGTTGGGCTCGAAGAGGGGACGGGCGGTATGTACACACTTCAGGGCCTTTTTCAGCTAGGCGTTCTTTTCCTGACTTACTACTAGATTCTGCTTTAAACAGTCCCGGTTTCACGGGACGTTCCGTCACGTATTTCTATGTGTTAGAAAATGTAGCACATCCTTTCCACCCCATTAGCTGCGCGTTGACCTGACGTTTTAGCGGGGGGGGGGTTATTTTTCTCATTTTTTTTCTCTCAGCGAGACAAGCTTGCGACGGCGGTATGCAAACTGGATAACTAAGGGTGGTTAGGTGAATCGTGTACTTTCGATTATAGGACAGGCTCCTCTAGGTGGATTTGAAGTGCTGTCAAGTCCTTTGAATTTTAAGCTTGGCTCGTAATCATCTGGCGGGTGTAGGATGTGTGGGGTACACCTTTGTTAAGGGCTAAGCATAGTGGGGTATCTGATCCCAGTTTGTTTCTTAGCTTTCGTGGGGTCGGATACGTCTTTTAGACTAAGGCCACTTTTGTGTTGGTATTTGTGGCATAGTAGGCTTATGACTGCTGTTGGGCCACCTTCGCCTTAATGGGGGAGATATTGGACCTAGCCACAATTTACGCCGGGGCCTGTTAACTTGAGGTCTCTGTCTAACCGCGGCTGCTGGCACGGGAATTTGGCCGCCTCTGTCTTACCCTAACTAAATCAAGCTTTCGCTTAGGTTTTAAAGTTAATCACTGCTGCGGCCCTTGGGGGTGTGGCTTGTGCTAGGCGTCTTGGGCTATTGGTTGATGTGCCTGATGCCGGCTCCATTTGTCTGTCGGACTATGTAGGGTGGTCTCACGGGTTCGCAGATACTTGCATGTATAAATCGGGTAACAGCTAATAGGAAGACCAGGACTAAGCCTTTAGTTG